CTAGCTATAAAAGAAGAAATTCTTTTTTTGTTTTTGTGAGGGGTCTATTAAAAATAAATAATATAATAAGGGATTTTTATATTTGATTATATGTTGTATACCCGCTATGCACAAAACACAAAAAAGGACAGTTATTCTATTTTCATCATAGAACGATTATTTGATTATTTTTCCTCTTTTGATCATAATTTAATCAAAACTTCTCCAATTTTGCTAATCTATCCTAATCCGTAGGATAAATTTTTTGATTCTTCAACTTCGATGAAATCAGAATAATTCTTTTTATTTTTATACTTTATTCTTATACTAATGAATTTGGATGAAATCAAAATCAAATAGGATTCAAATATTTCTTTTTTTTTTTTTCTTGATTCCTGCCAAAAAAATTGAAGTAAAGTAGCGGGCTATATTAAAAAAAAAAAAAAAAAATGGAATGGGTATGCTTTTATGTTATTTCGTACTGTACACTTCCTTTGTTTGTGAGATCATTTTATTTTCTCACGAGGGGTAATGAAAAGAGTTATAGAATGGATTGCTACCTATGCCTAGATCGCGGATAAATGGAAATTTTATTGATAAGACCTTTTCAATCGTAGCCAATATCTTATTACGAATAATTCCGACAACTTCAGGAGAAAAAGAGGCATTTACTTATTACAGAGATGGTGCGATTTGATTATTATATCTATTTTTTTTTTTTTACTTTATTTACTTTACCGCTCTCAGTCTTAGGAAAAAGACACATGATTCAGAATAGAAAAAAAAAAAAGACTATTGAAAAAAAAAAAAGAAATCTACGCTTGTTGAAGGTGAAGTTTATAAATAAAGCAATTCCTTCTGTCGTGTATCCCCGATTAATGCGACCTCAGATGCTTCAATTGTTGATTCGAGTATTGAGCGAAAGGTTACACCTATGGGTCTGTATTGTGGGTCAACCCTACTACACTAGTACCACTAGGCGGCATAGAGGAAGAAGCACTACACCTAGGAATCAACAACACGAAAACTTTGTTCTAAATGATTCCCTTTCCTTATCGGGATCGGACCTAAGAGAAATGGTTGGGACAACAAACATCCATCTTGTTCGTACTTTGGATACCCATATAACCATCGAAGGCTGTTGAAGTGACTAATTCCTGGAAATTAAGGAGCGTTGAGAACAAATAAATTGTTGGAGTTTACTTTTTTATCTAGTACGAACACGCTTGATGTTAAGAAAAGATCTTTTGCAAGAGGGTTGGCTAGAGATTTCTTGTAAAAACATTAGCCCCGCTCAGTTCATAATGACACTATTTCGACTTTTTTTTTAATTCCCTGGATTATTCTCATTATGCACAGAAAGGAGGAGCCGTATGAGGTGAAAATCTCACGTACGGTTTTGGAACGGAGAATTCTTTGAATCGAATGACGACCGTAACGGATGTCGGCTCAATCCGAAGGAAATTATGCGGAAGCCTTACAGAATTATTATGAAGCTATGCGACTAGAAATTGATCCCTATGATCGAAGTTATATACTCTATAACATAGGCCTTATCTACACGAGTAACGGAGAACATACAAAAGCTTTAGAATATTATTTTCGAGCACTAGAACGAAACCCGTTCTTACCACAAGCTTTTAATAATATGGCTGTGATCTGTCATTACGTGCGACTATCTCCACTATAGAAATAAAAAAAAGGAAAGAAAGAGCAAATACGCTAGTAAATAAATACGCTAGTAAATAAAATACTAGAAAAAAAAAATAGGCTTTCTACATATTGCATCGTCCAAAAAACGATTTTTATCAGCTGTAACAAAAAAAAAAAAGAAACTTCATAGAAGTCGAAATATGAAGAAATATATATGCCTAGATACTTTATTCTATGGATAAAGGATCTAATTGATAGATGAAGCACCGTAAAGATCAATTAGCGAGGTTTGGGGCCGATACAATAAATAAGAACTGCTTATTTATGTCATGATATGAGATAAAAATTAGGAATCAACTTATGTAATAGAGCCGATCCCCTAAGTTATTGAGCAGCGGTGTAGCATCAGATCCCAAAGACAGTAAGTCTTTTTTATGAGGAAGAAGTCTTTTTCAAGGATTCTATATAACTTTCTATATGATATGAAACCGAGATAGTTACCTTTCAGAAAAATCTAACGGACGATAGTCCCGAAACGCCTATGCTTTATTTTTCTGAAGGTGGGAGAAAAGATAAAACTTATTATTAATTTAATCCAAATTAAAGTTTGAAACTCATCTAATTAACCTCTTTTGGTTAACCTGAGACAAATCAATAGATCCATGAGAAATCTCATTCAATTGGATATATGGTAGGGTACAAAAAATGGGACACCAAAAGAATTGACTGCCGAGCCGTATGAGGTAGGAAACTCTCAAGTACGGTTGTAAGGGAAGGAATTGACCCGCCTATTCCGACCGGGGAGAACAGGCCATTCGACAGGGGGATTCTGAAATAGCGGAGGCTTGGTTCGATCAAGCCGCTGAGT